GAAGACTGTTTACGAAGAAACAAAAATATATATTCGCATTCATATACATAAAAATTATGTAGGAACCAAAAAAATCTTTTTTTTTTTGAAAAGACGTGAATGGATTTCTTTGAAGTAATGATACTCTTCAAATTATGATATTCGTGGAATATCAATCGCAACAAATGCAAAGAAGGAACATCTTTGATCCAGCATTGAAGGATTTGAATTAAGATTTCCAGATGGATGGGATGGGGTATTAGTAGATCTAATACAGAATTGAAATGTGATAATTTATCCTCTAAAAAAGGAAATATTGAATGAATAGATCGTAAATTCTGAGATTTTGGTATTTTTTTTTCTTCAAGGGAGGATACTAATCGCGACGATAATGGAATTTCCAGAATGACTCCAAAACCTTCTGATAGTATTTGAAAAAAAAAATGAAAAGAAAAATAATTCTTATGCCCCCAAAACTCATTTTGGTTAGAATAATTCACCGAAGAAATCAAAGATTTCTGTTGATACATTCGATTAATTAAACGTTTCACAAGTACTAAACTAGATTTCTTGTCATAACCAAAAAATTCCACAGGTTCGTAAAAAAGAAGATTCTTAAAGCTATGATCATGAGCAAGTGAGTAAATAGACTCCTGAAGGAGTAACGGATATAGGAAGTTTTGTTGACGAAATGTTTCTTTTTTCAATCTAAATATCTTTGGAATTCTGTTATTTACAGACATTTTTACTGGAACCAAAAAAGGAAGGCACTTCTTGTGTTATGAAATAATACATAGTGTAATATGGTCAGAACGGCGCATGTGTACATTTTATGTGTTATATAGTCTATTTTTTATCTTATACTAAAATACTCTTAAAATTTTCTAATTCTAAGATTCTAGTAATCTAGAATCTTTCTAGTATTGATATATAGATTCTGTACTATCTATACTATCTATTTTTTTTTCTTATTCTGTATAATAATTTTAGAAAAAGAGATTCTTATTCTACTATATACTGTACTGTGATGTAAATAATGTAATGGTAATCTAAGAAGTAAAGAAGTAAAAAGATTTTAAAAAAGTAAGAACAAATAAAGAATATATACCCCGGAGACAGAGAGCCCAATCTACAAATCTTTTTCCTTTCCCTTTCTATCCATTTTGGATTTCTTTGTTAATATAACTAGAATAAAAAGAAAGAAAAGAAAAATGAAGAAAAAAAGGAAAACAGGTAAAAATCTTTTATTTTTGCAACCCAATCACTCTTTTGACTTTGGAAAAAAAAATTTATCACTATACTATTTCTTCTACACATCCGTTTCCAATGCATATTAAAGAATAATTAGGATTAAAAAAAAAAGAATCAATAGTCCACTCACAATTCATAAGAAAACCTTTTCCCACATTAGGCACTAATTTATTTTTAACGTCTAATTAGTAATTTGATTGGGTAATCATTCAAATTAAGAAGATAAGCTCGTTACTTTTTTTTCTTACTCAAATTGGAACCATAAAGCTCTATCCATTTATTCACTAGACCCGCAAAGACTTTACTAAACATCAAAATTGTTATAAAAATAACAAATTAGGATGTTCTATTATGAGTATTCAATTTCTTCTTTTTCTATGATTCTACTATTCTTTTTTCTATTCTTTTTACGACATGCTTTTTTTTCCATTCATTACCTTTCAGGATCAGTCGCGGTCTTATAAACTCTACCAAGAGTCTAGACGAATTACTTCATCCAAATGTGTAAAAGATCATAGTCGCACTTAAAAGCCGAGTACTCTACCGTTGAGTTAGCAACCCGAATAAAGATGAGATGAAGTGTAGATATGATCAAAAAAAAAGGGAATTTTGCTGCAAAACTGCGTCAAACATGAAACTAACAATAAATTTAAATAACAAAATATCAAGCGGATCAGGTTCAGAAAAAAAGAGATTCAAAAAAAAAGGAGAAAACGGAAAAACCACTCAATTTTCTCATTTTTTCTTATTTTCGCTAAGAAAATACATTTTGTATATTTAATTTTGTCTAAAAAAAGAATAAATCCAGCAAACCCTTCTATTTTCCTAAAGTGAAGAAAAGAACCAATAGGGAGTGGGGATAAAAAGATCTATTTCTCTACGATCAAATTATATTTGTTCGAGACACCATTGTCAATATAAATGTACTTTATTAGAAAACAAATTTCAAGAAATTCTATAGAAATTTGTGTTGGATTAGCACAACATAAAGAGGAAATAAGAAATTTGAGCGAAAAAAAAAGTACAATACAAGAAAAATTACCCCCCCCTTTTTTTTAGGGGGGGTTCTACAAAAAGAAGCAATAAAAAAAGAATATAAGTATTAATAAAACAATAAAATTTTTTGAATTGGAATAAAAAATTACACAAAGATAGGTACTAATTAGCCTGCCTTTTTTTGATGACTTTTTCCTTTCTTTTTTGTAAAATTTGTAAAAAGAAACTCTAAATTTTTTCTTTAAAGAATTCTGTCTTCCTTAAAATATCATGAACAGTTCCTGTGGGTTGAGCGCCCTTTTCAAGGAAATATAAAATAGCAGGAACATTTGAATGAGTTTTATTATTTATCGGATCATAAAAACCCACTCTTCGAAGATCTCTTCCTTCTCTTCGGGATCGAACATCAATTGCAACGATTCGATAGATAACTCATTGGGATAGATGTAGATAAAAGTTGCCCCCCTTAGAAACGTATAGGAGGTTTTCTCCTCATACGGCTCAAGAAAAAATGATTCTAATTCTTTTTATCTATATAGATAGAAATATAGATCCATAAAGAATTAGACTAGAATTTGAGCCTTTTTACTTCTTTACAGAAAAAAGAAATATCATTTTTACTCCTAACTCAAGTAGTTTTTAAAGAATTTGAAAGGAAATCCTTAGAATTTTTTGAGCTGTCTCTAACCTCTTTTTTGTCTCCTTTTGGATCTATTTTTTTACTCATTCTGATCCAATTGTTGAGACAGGTGAAAATAGTGTTTCCTTGTTCCGGAATTCGTTGTCTTTGCTTTGCACTTTATGAAATCATTGGGTTTAGACATTACTTCGATGATCCTTACTCCTTTTGAAAAAGGCAGCAACATGCCTTTTGTTTTTCTATGGAAAAGGGAAAAATGATACGATAGATTGATTCCTTTGTGATACATTTTTGATCAAAAAAGTTTTCAAATTTCGAAAAATTTTACTTTTTTTTTCTTTCATTCAAATTTGAAAAAATTTGAATCTATCCCTTTATATGCCTATATATTATATATTTATAAATAGTTTTATATATCTATTTTTATTCTAATTATATTTAGATTGATCATATATTTTTGATGCGATATTTACAAAGTTGGTCTAACTTATTAATTGTCACTAACCCTAGATTATTCTCCCGATAAATGAATCAATAAGTTTTGCTCGAGCTCCATCATATGCTATACCATTAGTCTTTTTATTTACCAACCCAAGACAAATGAAATGAGATTTTTAGCAAAACAAACTATGTCGAGACAAGAGCATCTTCATTCGCATAGAAAACGGTGGATGTCAGAATCCACAGCAAATCATGTCCTTCAAGTCGCACGTTGCTTTCTACCACATCGTTTCAAACGAAGTTTTACCATAACATCCTCTAATTTTATTTGAATTTGGAACTATATGCAATTGATTCAATATGAAATCATGAATAACCATTGGCTGAACCGGTATATAATAATCCACACTTATCTATCTATGGATAGATAAATATTTATCCGGAAAGTATTCCGCTTAATTTAACCTCATATCCCTCATATCATATATATATTTTTTTCATGTAATTCTCTTTATATGAAAAAAAAGAGGATTCAAAGAATCCTTTTTTTAATTCAGATTGGATAACATTGTATCCAATATTACACAGAAAAATTTTTTGATGAAATTTCCAATTTCAATAGAGAAAAATCTTTCGTTTCTGACAGAAATTATCTGGGACGGAAGGATTCGAACCTCCGAGTAACGGGACCAAAACCCGTTGCCTTACCGCTTGGCCACGCCCCATTTTTCTTTGAAAGATTAAGCAAAATATTTGTTCTTCGTCAATAACCATCCAAAATACATACTAAAATAAATATAGGACATGTTGTCACTAGGATTCACCACAATAGATATAGAATCAAAAAAATGAATTGATCATTACATAGAATTTCATTAAGATATTCTATGAAAGTAGAATTCTTCTATTCTCATTTGATTGGAGAATGTAAAAAAGAATTCTTTATTGGATTCTTTATTAGGTAGAAGTCAAAGAAAAGCAGAATTTCTTTTTTTCTACCTTTTTTCTTTTTCCCTAAAAAAACTCAATCCAATTTGGTAAATTTGGTAATTTATTATCATTTCTTTTTAATTTTTAAGAACAAAAAAAAATGTTTGTTATGTTTAATATCTTTAGTTTCATCTGTATCTGTCTTAATTCTACCTTTTATTCGAGTAGTTCTTTCTTCGCCAAATTGCCTGAGGCTTATGCCTTTTTCAATCCAATCGTAGAAATTATGCCGGTTATACCTTTATTCTTTTTTCTATTAGCCTTTGTTTGGCAAGCTGCTGTAAGTTTTCGATAAAAGAGATTTTTATTATAAAAACCCATAAGATCAAAAAAGTTTGACATTAGGAACCCTCGATTCAAAAAGTGAAATTCTAGCATCTTATATTTTCTATAAAATTTCAATAAAGGCACAATAATTTTTAATCAGCTTATTTCTTATTTTGTTTATTTCTTATTTTGTTCTGACCTTTCCTTTATAAGATCCCATACAATTATACAATATCTAATTATAGACTAGTTATATATATATGATATATGGCAAGAAATTTTTGGTAACGAAGAAATAGGAATCTTCTTATATTAGAAAAAATTCGTGAAAATGAATTTCAAAAAACTTCCTTTTTTCATCTTTACAGCGTCATATCAAAATAATGTTATCAAAATAATGTATAGTGTATGTTGTAAAATAGGTTATCTATTTCCT